AGAATTTTATTTTTTTTTTTCTATTATTAAACCAACAAAAATTCTCTAACTACTTAATTTAACATAGTTATAAATACTCTTTTTAATTTTTTACTAAAAAAAAAATATATGGTTTTTTAAATGTTTCTTGAAATTTAGATTAAATTATATATAAACAGAAAAAATCAAAAAAATATTTGAGGGGGGTAAAAAAATAAATTAACAATTAAAAACGATAATTAAAAAGAAAAATACTATTAAAAAAAACTCAATTTTTGAGAGCATGTTTTTAGAAAAATTCTAAAAATTATTTTTCTTAAATTTAAAAAAAAGTGGTTTGAGGGAATTTTGAATCAGTCTAATTTTATGTTTTAACTAACTTATATATATAATAAATGTTTAATATATATATAATTAATTATATATTTAATATATATATAACTCCTACTCTCTTAAAGAGTAGGAGTTATATATATATATATTAAGTTATATATTTATATATATATTATTATATATTAGATATATATATATACGTATATATATATATATACGTATATATATATATATATTATTATTATTATATTACGTATATGTATATATATATAAATAATTATATAAATATATATATTTTATAATAATATCTGACAAAAAAAAATAAAATGTTACAATTAATTCTATATCTTTTAGTAGATTAGTATATTTATGTTTGTGGTGTCTTCAGTTTTGATAATAAAAAAAAAAACTGAAGACACATAATCCTAATGCTTATAAGATTATTATACTAACAACGATAGAAATATTAAAAGTTACATTTAAATAATTATTTTTATTTATAGTTAGAGAATTTTTGTTGGTTATATAATATATTTTATTTTGGTATTTAGAATTTCTTGTTTATTTTATTTAGATGTAAATCTTTGTCAATTATTTTAAAATGAGAAAACAGTAAATATTATTATAAATGAAAGAAATTTAGATTTAGGAATATAATTTAAAATTAACTAATCTTGTGCCAGCAGTTGCGGTTATACAATAAATTTAAAGATATTTATTAAGTAAGATTAATTACTATTTAATTGAAGTTAAAATTTTAATTATAAGGTAAAATTTTAATTATAATTAATGTTTCTATGATAAATAATTAAGAAATTAATTTAAAAACTAGGATTAGATACCCTATTATTTGAATGTAAAATTCTTCTGGAGTAGTAAAAGTTAGGTTCTTAAAACTCAAAAGATTTGGCGGTATTTTATCTTATTAGAGGAACCTGTTTATTAATTGATATTCCACAACTATAATTTACTTTTACTATTATATTTGTATACCGCCGTCATGAATATATTTAAAAATTTATTTTCAATTTCTTATATGAAGTTTATGTTAGGTCAAGGTGTAATTTGTAAAAGAGTAAAATGGGTTACATTAAAAAATATGAATGAATTTTTTACTTATAATTAAAAATGAAAGAGGATTTAAAAGTAAATTGATTTATAGTAATTACATGAATTAAGATTCTAGAATATGTACATATTGCCCGTCACTCTTATACAAAGTAAGATAAGTCGTAACATAGTAGATGTACCGGAAGGTGTATCTGGAAATAAATGAATAGCTAATTTAAGTTTATTATTTACGTTAATAAGATACTGTAAAGTTTCATTTTAATTAACTTTAAATTAAAATCAAAAAGTGATTTAATACTTTTTTTTATACTGTGAGGGGGGGACTCATTAGTAAAAAAATAAAAGATATTTTATTGTACCTTTTGTATCAGGGTTAATTAAAAGAGAATTTTAGAATAATTTCTCGAAAGAAAAAGATTTAAGTTAATAAAATTATTTAATATTTAAAAATTAATTTCAATGTTAATTTAGATTTGAAACAAATTTAGATTTTTTATATCTAGTTACTTTATTTTTAATTAAATTAAACTAATTTAAGTCTGGGGGCAAATTTATTTTAGTAAAATTTATAAGGATAAGCTTGTAAAATTAATTATAGGGGTGTAATTAAATTTAATTTGTTTATCTAGAAATAGTAATCATTTAGTTTGTAAAAATTATTTAAATTATTTTAATTATTTAAAAATAACTTTAATAGGGGAGTAAAGTTATTTAATTGAATAATTAAATTAAGTTAACAATGATTAAATTAGTAGAGAGAAAAAATATTGATTAAGAATTCGGCAATTAAAATTTTCAACTGTTTACCAAAAACATTTCTGGGGGGAAAATATTTTTGGTATAACCTGCTCTATGCTTATGTCAATAGCTGCAGTATTTTGACTGTACAAAGGTAGCATAATCATTAGTCTTTTAATTGAAGGCTTGTATGAATGGTTGAATGTAAAATTAACTTTTTTATTAGTATGAATATTGAATTTAATTTTAAAGTTAAAAAGCTTTAATGTATAAAAGGGACGAGAAGACCCTATAGAATTTGAAAATTGATTTGATAACGAATTTTTTGGTTGGGGTGACTAGAAAGAAACGTTTCTTTAAATTTCATTGATGTATGATTTTATGATCCTAATTATTTAGAAAATAAGATTTAATTACCTTAGGGATAACAGCATTATTTTTCTTTTAAGAACATATTTATAGAAAAGTTTATGACCTCGATGTTGAATTAAAATTGTAAGTAAATGCAGGAGTTTATTTATATAGTCTGTTCGACTTAATATTTTTACATGATTTGAGTTCAGACCGGCGTGAGCCAGGTTGGTTTCTATCTTTTTAGTTTATTTTAATTTAGTACGAAAGGATTAATTAATCGAATTTTTATTTTAAAGTAGAATTCTATTAATTGTTTCTATTTTGACAGAACTAATGTGTTAAGCTTAGAATTTATTTATGTAATTTATTACAAATAGAAATATTTATTAATATTATTTCATTTGTTTTAATGATAATTTTTAGATTAATTAGAGTAGCTTTTTTAACTTTACTAGAGCGAAAAATTTTGGGTTACTTACAGCTTCGTAAGGGGCCTAACAAAGTAGGATTAATAGGTTTATTTCAACCTTTTTCAGATGCTGTTAAATTATTTACAAAAGAGTTTTTTTTTCCATTAAAGTCAAATTTATATCCTTACTGATTGAGACCTGTTTTTACTTTAATCATTAGACTGATTGTTTGAGTTGTGTTTCCTTACTCATATATTATTTTAAGATGAAAATATAGATTTATTTTTATATTTGTTATTTTAAGATTGGGGGTTTATTGTATTATAATTTCAGGCTGGTCTTCTAATTCAAGTTATTCTATATTAGGTTGTATACGAGTTGTAGCCCAATCAATTTCCTACGAAGTAAGATTTTTTTTACTAATTTTATGTTTAATTTATTTAACAGGAAGATTAAGAATTTTAGATTTTAATAAATACCAATATAAAATTTGATTTATAATTGTTATATTACCTGTTTTTATTATAATAATAGTTTCTTTTCTTGCTGAATTGAATCGAACTCCTTTTGATTTTTCAGAAGGTGAGTCTGAGTTAGTGTCTGGTTTTAATATTGAGTATGGAGGCTCAGGGTTTGCATTTATTTTTCTTGGAGAATATTTAAGAATTTTATTTAGAAGAATAATTTTAAGTTTTTTGTTTTTAGGAAGCAGAACATTTAGAGTTCTTTATTTTGTAAAGCTTTTAACTATTTCTTTTTTTATTATTGTTATTCGAGGAACTTTACCTCGATACCGTTATGACAAACTTATAAATTTATGTTGAAAAACGTATTTAAGTTCATCTTTATTCCTTTTAATTTTTTATAGAAGAGTATTTTTTGTTTAATGAAATTACGGTAAATTTAAGCGAAGCAATGGAGGTTTCTTATTTTACTTTCAAGGTAAATATTTTATATAAATTACAAAGCTTTTACTTTAAAATATAATCTCATATTTGTTGTCTTAAAGGTATTGATAAAAATATAAAAAAATAGATAAGAGTCAGAATTTGACTAATTTTAATATAAGGTTCTTCTACAGGTTTTATACCAATTCAAGTTAAAAGAATTGTAGAATTAACTCAAACTCAAAAAATATGTTGGGTAATTGGGTAAAACTGAATTCCTTTAAAATATCTCGAAGGAAAGAAAGATAGTGTTATTAAAATTAAAATAGAAGTTACAAGTGCAATTACTCCTCCTAATTTATTAGGAATAGCTCGTAAGATAGAGTATGCAAATAAAAAATATCATTCAGGTTGAATGTGTAAGGGAGTATTAAGCGGGTTAGCAGGAATAAAATTATCAGGGTCATTTAATCAGTATGGTAAATAAAGTACAAGTATTAAAAATAAGATAAAAAAAATAAGGTATCCAAGAATATCTTTAATTAAAAAATATGGGTAAAACGGAATTTTATCATTATTAAATGGTGTTCCTAATGGGTTTGAAGACCCTGATTCATGTAAGAAAATTAAATGAATTAAGATCAATCCTGTTAAAATAAAAGGTAGTAAAAAATGCAGGGTAAAAAATCGAGTTAAAGTAGGATTATCAACTGCAAACCCCCCTCATAATCATAAGACTAAAGTTTCTCCTAAGTATGGAATAGCAGAAAGAAGATTAGTAATAACGGTAGCTCCCCAGAAAGATATTTGACCTCAAGGTAAAACATATCCTATAAATGCAGTTCCTATTAATAAGAAGAGAATAATAACTCCTCTTAATCATGTTTTTTTTAATTGAGCAGAGTTAAAATAAATACCACGTCTAATATGTAGGTAAATAAAAATAAAAAAAAAAGATGCTCCATTCGAATGAATTACACGAATTAATCATCCATTATTCACGTCTCGACAAATATGAATGATTCTTTCAAATGCAATATGAATATTCGCTGAGAAATGTATGGCTAAAAAAAGCCCTGAAAGAATCTGAATTATAAGTATTAATCCTAATAATGATCCAAAATTTCATAAAACATTAATATTTGAAGGAGTAGGTAAATTGATTAAGGAGTCATAAACAGGGGATAAAATAGGATTTAACTTATTTTTTTTTGAAAGCATTAGTATTTTTTACGTAAAGGACCTTTATTGTTATAGAGTATATTAATTATAATAATTAAAATAATTAGTAAGTAAATAAATATAAATAAAGATGAAAAAATATTTATAGGAGTATAAAGTTCAATAAATTCATTATTGAATATGTCTTTAAGTTGGTAATTATCAAAATTATGAAAATAAAAATTAAACATGAAAATAATTGATGAAATAAAAATAATGGAAATCGTAGGATTAAAGTTAAGTAATTTAAATTTATTGTTAGAGCAAATACTTGTGACATATGTAAAAATAATTATTAATCCTCTTACTATAACTAAGAATATTGTTAAAGGAATTCAAGACGATATTGTTAAAAAACGTGTAATAATACAAGTAAGAATAGTTTGAATTAAAAGCAGGCATCCTATAGATAGAGGAGTTTGTAATTTAGATATTATTACTGAAATAGTTATTATAATTATTAAGGATACTTTTAATATATCAGCTGATAATTTAAGTTAAAATATTAGTTTTGGAGACTAAAAATATATAGATATATTTTGCTGATGTTTTAAAATATTTTTTAACTTTGATTTACAAAATCAATATTTTTATTAAACTATTAAAACATTGTTAATTTATTTTAGATCTCTTTTTATATTTTATTTTGGAATATTAACTTATTTTTTAATAAAAAAACATGTATTAATAATACTGCTAAGTTTAGAATTTTTAAGATTAATTTTATTATTAATAATTATTAATTTTCTAACTGTTTTTATGTATGATAATATAATAATTATTTATTTTATTATTACTATAGTTTGTGAAGCTGTGATAGGATTAATCATATTAACTTTAATAGTTCGTACTCATGGAAGAGATTACCTTAAATCTTCAATTTTATTAAGATGTTAGAAGTTTTATTAAGAATTTTATTTATTGCGGTTTTAAAAAATTGAATATTAGTAATAAATTCTATAGTTGTTTATTTTTTAATTATTTTATTTAAGTTTTATGATAGAGGGGAATATAATTTAAAATTAATTATATATTTATTAAGCATCTGACTTGTTGTTATAATAATAATGAGAGTAGATTTGTCATCAAAAAGTTTAGATTTACTAATAATTTTTATTATTTTGTTATTTAGTCTACTATTAGCTTTTTATTCTGAAAGAATAATTGGGTTTTATTTAGGTTTTGAGATAAGTGTTTTTCCTGTTTTATTAATTATTTATGGGTGAGGTTACCAACCAGATCGCTTAGAAGCTGGATTTTATATAATTTTATATACAGTAATTTTTTCATTACCTTTTTTAGTAGGAATTTTTTATTGCTATTACATAAAGACTATGAATTTTTTTGTTTATTTTATGTTTATAATAGCATTTTTTGCTAAACTACCTATATTTGGCTTTCATTTTTGATTACCTCGAGCTCATGTAGAAGCGCCAGTGTTTGGGTCTATAATTTTAGCAGGAGTAATATTAAAATTAGGAGGCTATGGTATTATTAAAGTTTGTTTAAGAAGAGGGGATATATTTTATGTATATTCTAATGTTATTATTATAATTAGAATTTTAGGAGGAGTATACTTAAGAGGTAATTGTTTTGTTCAGAGAGATATAAAAATACTTGTTGCCTATTCATCTGTTGTTCATATGAGAATTGTTCTTTCAGGATTATTAACTATAACAGAAATAGGAATTAATGGTTCAATTTATTTGATAGTAGGGCATGGTCTTTGTTCTTCCGGTCTTTTTTGTATTTTGGGATTTACTTATAATCGAACATCTACTCGTAGAATTTATTTAAACAAAGGAATTTTAATTTTAATACCTACTTGCAGTTTATGATGGTTTCTTTTTTGCTCTTCAAATCTATCTTTCCCTCCTTGTTTGAATATACCTGGTGAAATTTTATTATTTATTTCAATTTTAAGATGAGAAAAAATAACTTATGTTTTTATAGGACTATTTGGTCTAATTAGATCTATATATAGAATTTATTTATTTTCTTTTACACAACAGGGGCAAAATAGAATTTATTTTTCTTTTAATAATTTTACTTTAAGTGAATCTTTGCTTATATCTTTACATTGAATTCCTCTTAATATTTTAATTTTAGATTTGAGTATAATAAATTTTTAATTAAAATAGTTTAAATAAAATATTGATTTGTGGTGTCAAAGATTAAAATTTATTTTAATATTGAAAAATTTAAGAAAATTCGAATTTTTATCTTTTTTGTTATTTAAAAGTTGTTTAATTTCTCTTTTACTTTCATTTTTGTTTTTAAATAAAAATATAATTTATTTATATGAGATTGAATTGTTAATAGTTAATTCGATTATGTTTAATTTTATTGTTTACTTAGATTGAATATCACTGTTGTTTATATTTATTGTATTATTTATTTCTTGCTTGATTTTAATTTATTCAAAAGTTTATATAGGAGTGGAATGTCATCGATTTTTATGGCTTACTGTTTTATTTGTTTTTTTCATAATTATTATAATCTTAAGCCCTAGATCTTTGGGAGTTCTTTTAGGTTGAGATGGACTAGGTATTATTTCTTATTGTTTAGTTATTTATTATAAAAGTTCCGATGCTTATAACTCTGGTTTTATCACAGCTTCAACTAATCGATTTGGAGATAGAATGTTATTATTATCAATTGTTTGATTTAGAATAAATGGGGTTTTTATTTTCTACGAAGTAAAATTAGCAGTATTTTTTTTTATCCTAGCATGTATAACTAAAAGAGCTCAATTTCCTTTTAATGCATGACTTCCCTCTGCTATAGCTGCCCCTACTCCTATTTCTTCATTAGTTCATTCCTCTACTCTTGTGACTGCAGGAGTTTATTTAATAATTCGATTTTTTAATTGCTATAATCATTCTATACTTTTATGCCTGTTATTAGTTTCTTCATTAATAACAATTTTAATTGCTGGAAGCGCAGCATTAAATGAGTTTGACTTAAAACGTGTAATTGCTTTATCCACTCTTAGCCAGTTAGGGTTTATAATATTAATTTTATGTGTAGGTTATCCCTGTATTGCATTTTTCCATCTTTTAATCCATGCTTTATTTAAAGCACTATTGTTTATATGTGCAGGTTCTATTATTCATAGAAGAAAAGGAATTCAAGATTTACGTAAAATAGGTAACTCAGCTTTAGACCTGTTAACTAAAAATTGTATATGTATTTCATTATTTAACTTAATAGGCATACCGTTTAGTTCAGGGTTTTACTCTAAAGATTCTTTAGTAGAATTATTGTATTTGAACTACTCTGGAATTGGAATTGGGTTTGTACTTTTACTAATAATTTTAATAACAGCAGCATATTCTATTCGGTTTATTATTTTTTTATCAAGTGGGGGGTGAATTTTTTATTTAAATTCTTCTTTTAAATTAACTTTTACAATTTGTTTGCTAGGGATTGTGAATATTTTTATAGGATGTTTTTTGAATTGAATAATTCAAGAATTAGATTTTGTGTGTATAAGAAAATTAATTAAAATAAGTCCTTTAATAATAATTTTATTAGGTATGTGTTGACATGGGGTTTTTATTAAGAATAAAAAAACAGAATATTTTATATTAAGAATATTTTATATCAGAACATTAACAAAAATATTAAGAAAAATAATTTTACTATTTATAATTATTATAAAAATAATAGATCAAGGTTGATTTGAATCTATAATTTATAATTTAAAATTAGTTAGTATGAGAAATTCTAGGTTTTTAAAAAAATCATCAAGTAGTTTAACTTTTTCTTCATTAGGGGTTGTATTAGTTATAATTTTAATAATTTTTCCTGATAGTTTAAAAAGAATAAAATTTTGAAGAAATTTAGGTAGAATTTTCTTTTGGAAAAACATCTCTATACTGAAAATATAGTATTTTTGTGTAAACTACAAAAGGGGGTGTCTAACAATAATTGCTTTGAGGTAGTTAGCAGCTTCCTCGGAGACTCCTTGAATAAGAAATTACTCATTTAAATTATTAACAATAATTTGTCTCTTTTTGACTTTTATTCAAAGTATGGATATTATCAAAATTTTAGGTCGAAACTAAATGTAAATTTTTTTACTTCTTTACTTATCAGATTAAATTTTGAATATTTTTTATTTGCAAAATAAATGTTTTTTTTAAACTATAATCCTATTTCCATTCTATAGAACCTTCTTTTCACTCTAAAAATAGTCCTCTTAAAAGAAGAGTTATTATAAATAATGAAAATATTAATCAACTATTTATATTCAAGAATCTTTTAATAAGTGGAATAGGTAAGATTAAAGTAATTTCAATGTCGAAAATTAAAAACATAAGACTAATACAAAAAAAATGAATTGAGAAAGATAATCGTGAATTTCTAAAAGGGTCAAATCCACATTCAAATGGAGAATTTTTTTCTCGATTTAGGTCTTTATGAATATTTACAATGGGAATTAGTAGTATAATTAAAATAACGATAATGTTAATTAAAATGATAAAGGTTGTAATTAAAACTATTATTTTATCCTTAGATCTTTTAGTTGGAAGCTAAATATAATAAATATACTAATAAAATTTATTTACCTCATCAGTAGATTGTTATATATAAGAATAACCATACAACATCAACGAAATGTCAATATCAAATTGATAATTCTATTCCTAAGTGATGGCTATTAGAAAAATGGATTATACGTAGCCGGATAAATGTATAGAATAGAAATAAAGTACCAATAATTACATGAATCCCATGGAATCCTGTTGTAACAAAAAATGTTCTTCCATATACAGAATCTCTAATGCAGAAAGAAGAACATTTATATTCATAATATTGTAAAAATGTAAAATAAATTCCTAACAAAACTGTTATAAAAAGTCTTTTTTTTGTTTGGTTTAAATTATTATTACATATTGCTGTGTGTGTTCATGTAATGGAAATACCAGAACTTAATAAAATAATTGTGTTTATAAGGGGGATATGTAGTGGGTTAAAACTGAAAATTCTTATAGGGGGTCAGTTTAAACCTATTTCTATATTTGGGGATAAACTGTGGTGAAAAAAACTTCAAAAAAATCTAACGAAGAAAAGCACTTCAGATGTAATAAATAAAATTATTCCGTATTTCATTGATTTTATTACAAAAAAGGTGTGATTTCCTTGAAAAGTTCTTTCTCGTTGGATATCTCGTCATCAGTTAAATATAATTAAAATAATAAACAAAAGAAAAATAATTATAGGAGAAACTAATTTTGTATTAAAATATATGACTGAAAAGGATGTATAATTTAAAATAATAAAAGAGATTAGTAAAGGTCAAGGTGATGGGTCTACAAGATGAAATTGATGATTTTTTTTCATTAGGAAATTTCTCTTGAGTATAAAGTTATTAAAACAGAAAATACATAAGACTGAATTATAGCAACTATTAATTCAAATAATAAAAATATTGTTTGAATAGCTAAAATGATGATTCAGATGTTAGAGTTAAGATTCAGAGTATTTCCTAATAATGCTATCAATAAATGGCCAGCAATTAAATTAGCTCTTAGCCGAACAGCTAGTGCTATTGGACGAATAAAGTTACTTGTTAATTCAATTAACACTATTAAAGGCATTAATATCGCAGGAGTTCCAGAAGGAACTAAATGTGCAAATATTGTTTTGTTTAAATTTAATCAAAGGAACAATATAATTGACGTTCAAATAGGTAATGATAAAGCTAAAGAAAAAGATAGATGAGCAGAACAACAAAATGTGTAAGGGTAATTTCTTGTTATATTATTAATTAAGATTAATAAAAATAGAGCAATTATAATTAAAGTTGTTCCTTTTAATAATATATTTTTATTAAATAGAGATGAAAATTCTTTATTTAAATTTTTAAAAATTAGAAAAAAGATTAAATTAGTACGTGATAAGGATTTTCAGTATAAACAAGGAAGAATAGTAAAAGTGATAAATATAAAAAATCAGTTAAGTTGAATAGAAAAAATTGCAGTTGGGTCAAACATGGAGAATAATCTTATTATCATTTAATTAAAAATTTATTTGATAAAAATTTAGAAGGAATTAACTTAACCTTTTGAGTATAAAAAAAAATATAAGAGCACAAAACAAATAATGATAAAATGGTTATAATTAACAAGAAAATTCAAGGTATAGGAGATATTTGAGGGATAAAGAAGTAATTATATTATTACTTTGATTTGACAATTCAATATTATTTATTAACTAACTTCTTTATTTAGAGTATTTGCGGGTACTATAAATTGGTTTAAGAGACCATTACTTGCGTTTCAGTCACTAAATAAATTAAAATTTTTAATTCACGAAATAAAATATTTGATTGGGATAACGTCTACAACAATAGGTATAAATGAATGGTTAGCTCCACAAATTTCAGAACATTGTCCAAAAAATCTTCCTGTTCGATTAGAAAATAGGGAGATTTGATTCAACCGTCCAGGAGTGGCATCTATTTTTAAACCTATTGCTGGGATTGTTCATGAGTGGAGTACATCATATGAAGAAGTAATTAATCGAATTTGACAATTTAATGGAATAGGAGTAGAATTATCTACTTCTAAAAGTCGGAAAGTAGCTCTAGGAGCTAAATATGAATCAAATTCAATTAAATTGAAATCATTGTATTCATAGCTTCAGTATCATTGGTGACCTAAAATTTTAATAGTTAATAAAGGATTATATAATTCGTCTATTAAATATAATAAATGAAGTGAAGGAAGTGCGATGAATCTTAAAATTAAAGTTGGTAAAAAAGTTCAAATGAGCTCAATCATTTGATTTTCAAGGATTATATTTCTTGTAAATTTATTTTTAAGTATTTTAATTATTATAAAAGAAACTGTTGAAAGAATTGTTCTAATAATCAGTATTCTGTAATCATGGAATATAATTAGTTGTTCTATAATAGGGGATGCTCTATCGTAAAAAGAAATTTTTATTCAATCTATTACTAAAAGAAATTTATTTCATACTTAAATTTTAAATTTAACACATTAGTTCTGTCATAATAGTTTAGTCAAATTATTATTTAACTAGAATTGAGGGAATTTCAGAATATCTGTGTTCTGCCGGAGGGCAGTTTTGTATTCATTCAATTATATAAAAATTAGAATTAGAAATTATAATACGTTTACAATAAAAAGATTCTCAAATAATAATTATAAGAAAAATAACTGAAAATAAAGAAATTATTGATCCAATGGAAGAAATAATATTTCAAAAAATTAATAAATCAGGGTAATTAGAATACCGTCGTGGTATACCTATTAATCCTAAAAAATGTTGAGGGAAAAATGTTAAATTTACTCCAATAAAAGTTCTTAAAAATTGAGCTTTAAGAAGTATTTTATTTATTAAAATTCCTGTTATTAATGGGTACCAGTTAATAAATCTAGCAATAATAGCAAATACTGCCCCTATTGATAAAACATAATGAAAATGAGCTACAACATAGTAAGTATCATGAAGAATAATATCAATTGATGAATTTGCTAAAACTACTCCTGTTAAACCTCCTAATGTGAATAGAAAAATAAATCCTAGGGATCAAATTAATCTTGGAGAAAAAATAATTTTTATTCCGTAGATAGTTGCTAATCAACTAAAAATTTTAATTCCCGTTGGAATTGCAATAATTATAGTTGCTGAGGTAAAGTAGGCTCGTGAGTCTACGTCTATTCCAATTGTAAATATATGATGAGCTCAAACAATAAATCCTAAAATTCCAATTGCTAATATTGCGTAAATTATTCCTAATGTACCAAATGCAGAAATTTTTCCTCTTTCTTGTGTTGTAATATGAGAAATAAGTCCAAATCCTGGAAGAATTAGAATGTATACCTCAGGATGTCCAAAAAATCAAAATAGATGTTGATATAAAATAGGGTCTCCTCCTCCGGCAGGGTCAAAGAAGGAAGTATTTATATTTCGATCTGTAAGGAGTATTGTAATAGCTCCAGCAAGTACTGGAAGCGCTAAAAGAAGTAAAAAAGCAGTAATAAGAACAGATCAAACAAATAAAGGTATTTTTTCCATTCTGCACATACATCTTCGTATATTAATAATTGTTGTAATAAAATTAATTGCTCCTAGAATTGAAGAAATTCCTGCTAAATGTAGTGAAAAAATAGCTGTATCTACGGAGTATCCTCTATGGAACATTGCATTTGAAAGTGGGGGGTACACTGTTCATCCTGTTCCTACACCTTGATCAATTAAACTACTTATGATTAATAAATATAAAGAAGGAATTAATAATCAGAATCTTAAATTATTTAATCGGGGGAAAGCTATATCAGGTGCTCCAATTATTAAAGGTACTAGTCAGTTTCCAAATCCTCCAATAATAATTGGTATTGTTATAAAAAAAATTATAATAAAAGCATGGGCAGTTACAATTGTATTGTAAATTTGATCATTTATCAATAATGGGGCAGATTGTCTTAACTCTAGTCGAATAATTATTCTTAATGAAAGTCCTAGTAAACCTGATCAAATTCCAAACAAGAAATATAAAGTTCCAATAGTTTTATGGTTTGTACTTATTAATCACATGATGGGATGGCTGATAAAAGCATGGAACTGTAAATTCTTATATAAACAATTGTTTTCTCATTAAATTTTTTATTCAATTATGATTTTAAATTGCAAATTTAAAGGTAACTTTTATGTTAAAAATTTCAAAATCTAAATGATCATTTTTAACTTTGAAGGCTACTAGTTTATTAATTAACTTAAGACTTTAGTTAATTAAGTAAAATAGCACTGGTCCTATAAAATTGATAATAAATATTAAGTTAATTTTAAATTTACTTTCCAAATATCATTTTTTTATGTACATTGTATTGGTGATTATTGAAATGCTAGATTTGATGTAGAAAAACAAAGCATACGCTGATATTATAATTCTTACTGTAATTAAGATTGGATTATACAAATATAAATATTTTATCACTAATCATTTAGGTGTAAATCCTATAAAAGGGGGGTATCCTCTTATAGATATTACAATTCTAAAATAAAATCACTTGATTCTAGCTTTGTAGGACTTAATTTGAATAATTCATTTAATTTGTAAAGTATGAATAAATTTAATTATCAAGTAGGATAACATTATATAATTTAAAAAGAAAATGTTAAACAAGAAAAATGAATTTATTATGCTTAACATTATTCAACCAATATTATTAATTGAAGAAAAAATAACTATTTTTGTTAGAGAAGATTGAGAAATTCCTCCCAAACTTCCTACTAAAATATTAAGTAATGAAATTGGGGGCACAATTCAAAACCACGATGAAAATATAATAAAAATAGGTACTAATTTTTGGAAGGTTAAAAATAGAAAAAATCTAGAAGGGGGGAATTTTCTTACAATAGGAGGAGTTCAAGAGTGTATTGGGGCAATACCTCTTTTCAATATTAATGCTAAAGGGGGCACTAAAGCGGTTAATATTGATTTTTCATTGTAAAAAATTATTCTTCTATTGATTGTGAGTAAAAAAATTAAAGAGCCTATTGATTGAATAAGAAAATATTTTATTCTTCTTTCTGTTTTTATCATACTTACGGGGTGTTTAAGAACAATAAAAATAAATACTAAAAGATTAATTTCTATTCCTATTCAAATTAAAATTCAAGAAGAACTAGATAGAGAAAAAATGATAGATAAAAAATAAAGAGGAAAGATAATAAAATTATATATATACATTAGAAAAAAGATTATCTATATTTGGATTATGAGTCCAAAAGCTTAAAATTAGCTTATTTTTCTATTTTATGTTTAGGTGATTTTCATATGAATTTTTGAAATTCAAGGATTTTAATTATGTATTAAAAAAACATAAGAAGAGTTTAAAAAAACATGATTTATTACATCAAAATAATCCTTTATCAGGCATCTTCTTGG